AATAGAAAACCCCCAATTTTTTGGGGTCCTGCTTATTTTCATTGGCTTCGGATTAGTAGAATAATTCGGAATAGCGGCCAAGATCTTGGGAAAATCCAAGTTAATGATCAATAGGTTTGGATAAATAATTTAGGAAAGATATTCTCATACTGACACAATATAAGGACAAGTATATGCGAAATCTATCCCTTTTTAGTTAAAAGTTTTCTTCGAATCCAACCTTTCCCTTTAAGGAATTTAATTGGTTAGCATAATATAATATCTAATAAATAGAAAATCGAATAGTGGATAATCTGTTATGAGAGAAAGAAAACATTCTTTGAAGAATCAAGATTCGTAATCAATCCTTGCCTTGTTTGTTGGATTAGGTCTAACTTTCTTGACTAAACTGCAAGCGTGGAACTTTACGAGATGAAATAGGGAAAGACAGAAGATAGAACTTAAAAGGATAATTGAAGTGACTCGTCTTCGAATCAACTTTGGTTGGGGTTCGAAAAAGGAATAAAAATAAAGTAAATTCAAGGAAGAGCTTTCCTTTTTTTAAGGGGCCCCTTGCTCGGGGGGTCGTGGAATGCTTTTCTTCTCCTCTTATTCCATATGGAATACAATCAGTTAAAATAAGAAGGAATAGGGGAATATTCGACTGTTTCAATTCTTTATTTATCTTATATTCCAAAATTCTCCCGAAAATCCAATTTAATTTTTCAATGGGGTTAGATGATCTAGTTCTTAATATTATTACTTTAAAGAACTGACAGATTCCACAACAAATCTCTTGATTCGGAATTAGAGACTCATGTCCCATCTGATGAATCGATTTTCTTTTACACTTCTGTATCTCACTCTATCTTGTTTTTTAGTATTATCTAAAATAACCGATGAATTATGAATTTTCCATAACTTAGGTAAGTGCTTTACCAACATATGTAGTGTAGTAAAAAAATAAATGGAATTTAACCCTTTCATGCTTACTATAACTAGTTATTTCGGTTTTCTACTGGCTGCTTTAACTATAACCCCAGCTCTATTTATTGGCTTGAACAAGATACGTCTTATTTGAAATGAATTGAATGAATAAGTCAGAAAATAAAAATCTTTCTTTTGGATTCCTGGTATTCTACGACTCTTTTCCACACTAATTATCAATTCTTTTCTTGGTCATTGAGATTCGTGGATAATTTAGACTACTATTTAGGGATAGATCGTACCTCTTTTTTTTTATCCCCTCGAACAAATCGAAATGATTGAAGTTTTTCTATTTGGAATCGTCTTAGGCCTAATTCCTATTACTTTAGCGGGATTATTCGTGACTGCGTATTTGCAATACAGACGTGGGGATCAGTTGGATCTTTGATTGAGTAATATTTCTTTTTTGATTGACCTCCTCCAGACCAGAGAGGAGGTCAAATTGGAGTTGCAATTCAACTTTGTTTTGTTAAGTTATTTTACTCTGCTTCGACATAAGATAGATGGAATCACGCTCTGTAGGATTTGAACCTACGACATCGGGTTTTGGAGACCCGCGTTCTACCGAACTGAACTAAGAGCGCTTTCATTCAAAAAGAAAACCCTTTTCTACTCCTAACGTGTCTCACGTACGTATAGTATCCACAAATTCAAGTTATACCCACTTTAATTGATCTCCTCGCTACTGCCCATAAAGAAGAAAGAAGTAATAGGTAGGGATGACAGGATTTGAACCTGTGACATTTTGTACCCAAAACAAACGCGCTACCAAGCTGCGCTACATCCCTTTTCCAAATTGTTGTATAATGGCATTGTACACAATTCCTGTCTTGTTTTCCACATCGTAATTTTCTTCTCTTTCTCTATCTATATAGAACCTTCTTGTCATTTCTTCTTTTTGGTCTCATATAATCAAGGAATGGTATACATCTAAAATCCTATCTAATTTCACCTATAAAAGAAAGATTACTATTCCTTGGTAATGTATAGGAAGAAGGGGTCATCTTTTTCTTTTTTAGGGGTAGGAAAATCTCGTCTATACCGTTCATTCGTTCATTCTATATATAGAATATTGATTTTGTTTTTTTAGTTAGGAATTTCGCCTAAACAAAAGAAATACAAATGATCTTGGGCAAGAGTATCTGATCATATATGTATTCCAATAAGGAAGGAGGATTTTCAATGCGGGATATAAAAACATATCTCTCTGTAGCGCCCGTGCTAAGTACTCTATGGTTTGGGGCTTTAGCAGGTTTATTGATAGAAATTAATCGTTTATTCCCAGATGCTTTGTCATTCCCTTTTTTTTAATTCTAGTTATTGCTATGCGAGGAATTCTTCGTGACATGACGCAAATTTTCCCTTTTTCAATCCTTTTTTTTTTAGTATAGGAAGGAAAAAGAAAGAAAAGATGGATTGGGTTGAACCTCAGAGTCATGAAAAATTCGGCAAATCCCATTTTGGAAAACAGAAATTCAATCAAAAGCGGTATCCAAGCTAAGTCAGGCCTCAGAAATCAGAGCATAGAAAGAGGCTGGGCTGGCTACTTAAATGAAAGGATTTCGAAGCAAAATCCTTGCTAATTCGACAAGGATTGTATTCTTTAATTATTTCTCTATTTTTTATTACTTAATTTAAGAATTTTAAAAATTTTTTATTCGAATGGATTTTATTCTTCTTCTTGGGATTCAAAATAGAAGAATAACAGAATAAGTAGAAGAATTAAGTTAAGTCAATCCAAAAAAGAAAGGAGGTTCATGGCCAAGGGGAAAGGTGTTAGAATCAGAGTTATTTTGGAATGTATCAGTTGTGTTCGAAAAGGTGCCAATGAGGAATCGACGGGGATTTCTAGATATAGTACTCAAAAGAATCGCCACAATACACCCGGACAATTAGAATTAAAAAAATTTTGTCGTTATTGTCGCAAGCATACGACTCATGACGAAATAAAAAAATAGGAGCATCGTGTGTTCGATCTTTCCAAAGAACAGATTTAATATATAGAACATAGATAGAATACAAAATACAAATCAATTCATTTGATTTCAGGTAGATATTATTTCATATGTATAGAGGGTATTCATATACTATATATGAATCAAATAATAATATGAATCAAATAATATATGGACCAAAGAAAGACTACTTCTTCTGGATCCAAAATTAATAAAATAAAGAAATCCATTTTTTTTTTCAAATTTTAAAATAAAGAATAAATCATGTATACATCTAAACAACCTTTTCATAAATCTAAGCAAACTTTTCATAAATCCAAGCAAACTTTTCATAAATCCAAGCAAACTTTTCGTAAATCCAAGCAAACTTTTCGTAAATCCAAACAACCTTTTCGTAGGCGTCCTCGGATTGGCCCGGGGGATCGAATTGATTATAGAAACATGAGTTTAATTAATCGATTTATTAGTGAACAAGGAAAAATATTATCGAGACGAATAAATAGATTAACCTTGAAACAACAACGATTAATTACTCTTGCTATAAAACAGGCTCGTATTTTATCTTTCTTACCATTTCGTAACTATGAGAATGAGAAGCAATTTCAAGCCCAGTCAATTTCAATAATTACTGGTCCTAGACCCAGAAAGAATAGACATATTCCTCAATTAACGCAAAAGTTCAATTCCAATCGAAACTTAAGAAACTCCAACCAGAATTTAAGAAACAACAATCGGAACTTAAGTTCCGATTGTTGATGTTTTATTCGAAAGGGCCAGACCTATATAAAGAAAGTAATCCAGTTTTGATTCTTGTGTTTGTTATAAGAAAGAAAAATGGGGAAGAATAAATAGTTTTTTTATTTATTGCAACATGCTCGTTGATTCCTACCACTTAATCTTAATTTATTGTATCTTCCCGGAGTTCCCTCTCCGGGAATTCGGTTTTAATTATTCCTGTATATTACTTTTTTATCCATTTAATTGAGGATCTTTATTTTATTGGAAATCGTGTAAAGATTATTTGGATTTGATACAGCTACTTGTGCAAGCATTTTACGATTAAGAATCAATTCCTTCTTGTACAGATTGTGTATTAATTTACTATAACTATCGAATACTTTATATATCCGCGTTGCTGCGTTTATCCGAGTGATCCACAAACGACGAAAATCCCTCTTTTGCCTGCCTCTATCTCGATGAGAGGAAACAAAAGCTCTTCTTACTTGTTGAGTAATCATTCGATTAAGTCTTAAATGAGCCCCTCTAAAGTTTGAGGCAAATGAACGCATTTTTGTTCGTCGTCTCCGAGCTATATATCCTCGCGGAACTCTGGTCATTGAATCAAATTAACCTTAATGAATAACTAATGATTTCTCTTCTTTTAGCCATCCTTTTTCCCATTAATAACAAAACGAATTATTCCGATATATAAAATATTAATTCCAATGGCTTTTGCTACTGTAACCTTCCCAACCACGATTTTTTATTCTATTCTCTTCAGTTATTTCGCATAGAAATAACAAATTCTAACGATACTCAAAAAAATAGTGGGTTCCATCGTTTCTATGGTTCCCTTTTAAACGGTGAGGCCCTCTCTATACACCGGAGCCCTTTCTTTCATTTCATCAAAAGGTATTGTGAACTTGTATAGTTCACATTCTTTGGCTCTACCTATCCATTATAGAGTAAATAGCTCTTTTCACAATAAGAGTTATCCATACAGTGACGGCATTTAATTATGAAAGTTGGCTAAGTAGCTGACCCTGTTAGTCCGTTCTTTTAAGATAAAGGAGCATAAGCCTTTTTCTTTTTATTACTATTTCCTCCGCTTAATGGATAACCATTTTCTACCAATGGGGGAATTGCTTCTTAATTTCCAATTTAGATGATTGGATTTGCACCAAAGGAAACCAGAAATTCCATATACCATAGAAATCTAGGATAGAGAAGCTCTATCCTATTCATTGGTACCGATCATGGATACTTCAAAAATTGTCTTATTTGTTTGAACTCATGATCTGAACGAGTCGCACATACACCCTAGCACATGTTCCTCGACGCTGAGGACATCCCTTAAGCGCGGGCGATTTTCTAGCATTTCGTATTGGCTGTCTTGCGTTTCTAATAAGTTGTTTAACCGTTGGCATGTCGTATGTATATAGAAAAAAAAAGGATTGGTTTAGATCGATCTTAACCTGATGATTGATCATCATGAAGTATTTCTATTTTCTATTAAATCGCAGAAAACCTGAATTTAGGTTTGAAATAAATTTACAAGAAATCCGGCCACTACCAATCCTTAAACATTTCTGGAAACCACACTGGATCAGTATCGCAGTGCTCGTCAATCATTTCATCCCCTACAATATCGACAAGTCCATAAGCTTTGGCTTCGTCTGCTGACATAAAAACATCCCTTTCCATGTCTTCGGATACAACCCAAAAAGGCTTGCCTGTTCTTAGGGCATAAACCCTTGTGATCATTTCGCGAACTTTGTGTAACTCTTCCACTTCTAGTAAAAATTCTGGTGTCCTTGCCCGATAATAAGCACTAGCAGGTTGGTGAAGCATAATCCTCGCGTGAGGGAATGCTATACGCTTGGTGGGTTCGCCTCCAAGCAGAATGAAGGATGCCATGGACGCAGCCATTCCGAGGCATATTGTATATATATCTGGTGTCACCGTTTGCATCGTATCAAAAATCGCCATTCCTGAGATTAGCCACCCGCCTGGGGAGTTTATAAACAAAAAAATATCGCTAATTCCATCTTCTATACTGAGATATACCATGAGACCTGTAATATGATTCGTGACCTCGCAACGAATCTCTTGACCTAAAAAAAGTGTCCTTTCTCGATACATAACATTGTATAAGTCAACCCAAGTCGCTTCTTCATCTCCGGGAATCCGGTAAGGTACTTTTGGAACACCAATGGGCATATTAGATTAATATTATTAAATTTAAGTAAGAAAACTACACTTTAATATGGAAACGTAAGAATGGAAGAGAAAGAAAGAATCCGCAGTTTATTGTCTTCATTTTTTTTTTCTTATTCTATATGAATACTATAGATTCTATTAATACGTAGATTGAAATAATACATATAAGGAAGGTAAGACAGATTGAATAAAGAAAAAGGAATCGGTGATTGGAATGATAAACAAAGAGGGATAGGGATCTATTCTTCGTTTTTTCCAAATAGGCCAAGCTACCCATTGCATATTGGCACTTATCGAGTATAGAATAGATCTGCTTCTCTTTCTTCTTACGAACAGAATTGGCTTCTTATTTTTAATGGAATGAAATAAATATTCACGCTTTCTGACACAGAATCCCCTAGAGGGGTTAGGTACATAGGATATAGATAGTCTTTTCCAATGCGATAAAATAAAGCGACATCGTGTCTATTTTTCTTTGCTAAAGGGGTATTTCCATGGGTTTGCCTTGGTATCGTGTTCATACTGTTGTATTGAATGATCCGGGTCGATTGCTTTCGGTGCATATAATGCACACAGCTTTAGTTTCTGGTTGGGCCGGCTCGATGGCTTTATATGAATTAGCGGTTTTTGATCCCTCTGATCCTGTTCTGGATCCAATGTGGAGACAAGGTATGTTCGTAATTCCCTTCATGACTCGTTTAGGAATAACCAATTCGTGGGGTGGTTGGAGTATTTCAGGAGGAACTGTAACGAATCCGGGTATTTGGAGTTATGAAGGTGTGGCAGGTGCGCATATTGTGTTTTCTGGCTTGTGTTTCTTGGCAGCTATCTGGCATTGGGTATATTGGGACCTAGAAATATTCTGTGATGAGCGGACAGGAAAACCCTCTTTGGATTTGCCCAAGATCTTTGGAATTCATTTATTTCTTGCAGGGGTGGCTTGCTTTGGCTTTGGCGCATTTCATGTAACGGGTTTGTATGGTCCTGGGATATGGGTGTCCGATCCTTATGGACTAACTGGAAAAGTACAAGCTGTAAATCCAGCGTGGGGTGTAGAAGGTTTTGATCCTTTTGTTCCGGGGGGAATAGCTTCTCATCATATTGCTGCGGGTACATTGGGCATATTAGCGGGCCTATTCCATCTTAGTGTCCGTCCGCCTCAACGTCTATACAAAGGATTACGTATGGGCAATATTGAAACTGTACTTTCCAGTAGTATCGCTGCTGTTTTTTTTGCAGCTTTCGTAGTTGCCGGAACTATGTGGTATGGGTCAGCAACTACCCCAATCGAATTATTTGGGCCTACTCGTTATCAGTGGGATCAGGGATACTTTCAGCAAGAAATATATCGAAGAGTTAGCGATGGGTTAGCCGAAAATCTTAGTTTATCAGAAGCTTGGTCTAAAATTCCCGAAAAATTAGCCTTTTATGATTATATTGGTAATAATCCGGCAAAGGGGGGATTATTCAGAGCAGGCTCAATGGACAACGGGGATGGAATAGCTGTTGGATGGTTAGGACATCCCGTCTTTAGAGATAAAGAAGGACGCGAGCTTTTTGTACGCCGTATGCCTACTTTTTTTGAAACATTTCCGGTTGTTTTGGTAGATGAAGAGGGAATTGTGAGAGCGGACGTTCCTTTTAGAAGAGCAGAATCCAAATATAGTGTTGAACAAGTAGGTGTAACGGTGGAGTTCTATGGTGGCGAACTTAATGGAGTAAGTTATTCTGATCCTGCTACTGTAAAAAAATATGCGAGGCGTTCCCAATTAGGGGAAATTTTTGAATTAGATCGGGCTACTTTGAAATCGGATGGTGTTTTTCGCAGCAGTCCAAGGGGTTGGTTCACTTTTGGTCATGCTACCTTTGCTTTGCTCTTCTTTTTCGGACACATTTGGCATGGCGCTAGAACCTTGTTCCGAGATGTTTTTGCTGGTATTGATCCAGACTTGGATGCTCAAGTGGAATTTGGAACATTCCAAAAAGTTGGAGATCCAACTACAAGGAGACAAGCAGTCTGATACCACATTGCTATGGTATCTTTCATCTCTCTTTTTTGATTTGACATGGGAAACATCTCCCATCCTTTCTTTGACTCTTTTTCTTTCTTTATCTTTATATGGGAAAAGATCCCAAATGACAAATGAATAGGTGTGGAAGTTATAATTGTAAATAAACCACGATCGAATCTATGGAAGCATTGGTTTATACGTTCCTTTTAGTTTCGACTTTAGGGATAATTTTTTTCGCTATCTTCTTCCGAGAACCACCTAAGGTTCCGACTAAAAAAATGAAATAATTTCATTGAAGTAAGAAGTCTCCCAGATGGGGAGACTTCTTACTTCAATTAGTCCCCGTGTTCTTCGAATGGATCTCTTAATTGTTGAGAGGGTTGCCCAAACGCGGTATATAAGGCATACCCAGTAAAGCTTACAAGTAAACCAGATATGGAGATGGCGACTAAAGTTGCTGTTTCCATTTTTATAGAATTTCAAGATTACAATGGATCTACGAAAAGATCTTGTATTTACAACTACAACGGAATAGTATACAAAGTCAACACCAATGATTAAATAGAATTTATGGCTACACAAACCGTTGAAGATAGTTCTAGACCTGGGCCAAGACGAACTCGCGTAGGTAGTTTATTGAAACCCTTGAATTCGGAATATGGGAAAGTAGCTCCGGGTTGGGGGACTACTCCTTTTATGGGGGTCGCAATGGCTTTATTCGCGATATTCCTATCTATCATTTTAGAAATTTATAATTCTTCTGTTTTACTGGACGGAATTTTAATGAATTAGGTTTCTACTAACTAAAACTACGAAGTCATTGTTTTTCCATCCAAAAAAGCCTTTCTACTTTAAGCTATACATTTCTAGACATTCTGGTAGTTCGACCGTGGAATTTTTTTGTTTTGGTATCTCTGGAATATGAGTGTGTGACTTGTTAGAATGGATCCTATTGATAATACATAGAAAGGGCCTGTTATCTCTATCAAGATGATTCTAATTCGTCGGATATTTTTTATTCTAGTATCTGGAACACGAAATAGATAGAGTGGATCAAGAAAAAAAATGGAACTATGATTCATACTCACTATTCAGACCTCGCAACCAGACTGAAAAAAATTCAAGTAGTTTTTAATAAAAAAAGAAATTTTCTTCCTTCCAATTTTGTTTGCCCAAAAGACAACTTTTTTTTCTCTCGATTTTGTCGAGTTATTACACGGATTCAATAAATGATCATCAAGCGGTTCTTATTCGAAGAACCCTTGCCTTTTGGTTAGCTTGAGACTCAATCATCGTGGCTCTAGTATGAATCTAAGGTTTTAATTGAACTGATTCATAGGATCGCAACAAGATAATTTCTATCAGAAAACTACTAGAATTTTTGCTTTATTTATTTACTAGTAAAACAAGAGTAAATCTGCATTACGCAAAAAAAAAAAAAAAGAAATCCAAAATAGGGAAGAGAAAAGTCAAGAAGCCTCTAATGACCAACATAAGGGAAAGAAAGAAAGACAGATGAGCCAACTTGAGATTTTTTGGCATTATCATCACAAAGAATAAGTTCTGGATTTTTCTTATTTCATATCTTCAAGGCAAATCGACCCAATCCAGTGGCTGATGAAGTTTTGAACCTTTTTTTTTTTCTAATATCCGTTGAAAATTTGTGTGTTTCTGCTTGAGCCGTACGAGATGAAATTTTCATATACGGTTCTCGGAGGGGGACTCGGGTTAGTTACCTATCTCAATAAAGTATATGATTGGTTTGAGGAACGTCTTGAGATTCAGGCAATTGCGGATGATATAACTAGTAAATATGTTCCTCCTCATGTCAACATATTTTATTGTTTAGGGGGAATTACACTTACTTGTTTTCTAGTACAAGTCGCTACCGGTTTTGCTATGACTTTTTACTACCGCCCAACCGTTACAGAGGCTTTTTCCTCGGTTCAATACATAATGACCGAGGCCAACTTTGGTTGGTTAATCCGATCAGTTCATCGATGGTCAGCAAGTATGATGGTTCTAATGATGATCCTGCACGTATTTCGTGTGTATCTCACAGGTGGATTTAAAAAACCCCGCGAATTAACTTGGGTGACAGGTGTGGTTTTGGGTGTATTGACTGCATCGTTTGGTGTAACTGGTTATTCTTTGCCTTGGGATCAAATTGGTTATTGGGCAGTCAAAATTGTGACAGGTGTACCTGAAGCGATTCCGGTAATAGGATCGCCTTTAGTGGAGTTATTACGTGGAAGTGCTAGTGTGGGCCAATCCACTTTGACTCGTTTTTATAGTTTACATACCTTTGTACTGCCTCTGCTTACTGCCGTATTTATGTTAATGCACTTTCCAATGATACGTAAGCAAGGTATTTCGGGTCCTTTATAGGGAAGCCATATCATAGAGAAAGATAATTCTAATTTGCATATATCATATCGGGTAGGTTGTGGTATTTCATTGCTACAAACATGGGTTATTGTAAAATAAGACATGTCATTTGGATACTTTTCTTCAACTCCGAAGTATTTTGATACAAATAGTTGAAGTTCATTTTATGAAAGAAAATAAGGCGGATTATGGGAGTGTGTGACTTGAATTATTGATTTGGCCATGCAGATAAAGAATTGGATCTGCCACATTAGAATTCACAACCAAAGGTGTCTCCGCATCCAATCAACACGTAAGTCCCCTATCTAGGAAGGATAGGCTGGTTCACTTGAGGAGAATATTTTCTATGATCATACCCCAACCATGTCATCCATGAACAGGCTCCGTAAGATCCCATAGAGTAGAAATAGAATAAGTCATGTGACATGATCCAATTCTCTATTTATTACACTTACTTTTTTTATTATAGTATGGAAATGCATTCATTTTCTTTGCATCGATTGCGATCCGCAATACTATCGGAGTAAAAGAAGGTATCTAAAGAAGAACGTAGGCTAGACTTTTTGATTTTTTATTAGTAACAAGTAAATACTTTGTTTGGACGTAAGAAACTTGCGATATTGAGGGGATAAACACCAACTAATCAAGAGACATGAGACAATCCACAAAGCAATTGATCATGATCAAATTTGCAAGCCAACTTGGATATTGAGCATTTACCCATAAGAATAAGATTCTTTTCAATAAAAAAAGTAGTTGTAGGTGCAACTTCGGAAAAGAGAATCTGATAAAGCTTTTCTTACCTAGAGTCATTGAGTCATTATATACCTTATTCTATTATGGATCTTCCACGGTCTTTTTTCTTTCATTCTTGCTCGAGCCGGATGATGAAAAATTCTCATGTCCGGTTCCTTTGGGGGATGGATCCTAAAGAATTCACCTATCCCAATAACAAAGAAACCTGACTTAAATGATCCTGTATTAAGAGCAAAATTAGCTAAAGGGATGGGACATAATTATTACGGGGAACCCGCCTGGCCCAACGATCTTTTATATATTTTTCCAGTAGTAATTCTAGGTACTATTGCATGTAATGTAGGTTTAGCGGTTCTCGAGCCGTCAATGATTGGTGAACCGGCGGATCCGTTTGCAACTCCTCTGGAAATATTACCCGAGTGGTACTTCTTTCCCGTCTTTCAAATACTCCGTACAGTACCCAATAAGTTATTGGGCGTTCTCTTAATGGTTTCTGTGCCAACGGGCTTATTGACAGTACCCTTTCTAGAGAATGTCAATAAATTCCAAAATCCATTTCGTCGCCCAGTAGCTACGACCGTTTTTTTAATCGGTACTGCAGTAGCTCTTTGGTTAGGTATTGGAGCAACATTACCCATTGAAAAATCCTTAACTTTAGGTCTTTTTTAGGGATTTTTCAGGTTGATTCATTCAACCGTGAAGTACCGTGCATAGGTATCTAGGAAATAGTTACTTCCAAGTGAATCTTCCCTAGATACCTAAAATCCATTTTATTATGATCCATTTCGCGAAAATATAGATTGTGCCAAAGATGCAAAATTGTTTTCTTTTTTCTTTTTATTCTAACTCGAAAAAGAAGAAGAGGAAAAAATTGCAATGGATTTAAAACGAGAACTTATTCTTAGGTAAATCGATTGGGAGATGCTTCTCTAGAGTGTCCCATATCTGTTTTCCATCTTCCATACGAAAACTGTCAATTCTCATAAGATCTTCTTCAGTCTTACTCAAAAGGTCCAATAGTGTATGTATATTGGCCCTTTTGAGACAATTATACGTTCTAGAAGGCAATTCTAATTGATCAATAAAAATACAATTCAATGGAATTCCTTTTTTGTTTTTCTTTAGATTAGTTAATCTTTTTTGAAAGGTTAAAAGGGGTGGAGTAAACCTGTTTTTATTTTCTTCGAAACTAGTGCCCTCTTCCTCCGCGTGTAGAAAAGGAAGAAATAAATCAATCAAATTACGAGAAGCCTCATAAAGCGCTTCCTTAGGGGTTAAACTTCCATTCGTCCATATTTCTAGAAAAAGTATCTCGTGTTTTTCATTTCCATTCCCACAAGAAAAAATACTATAATTCACATTTCGAACAGGCATGGATACAGCATCTATGGGATAACTTCCATCTTGAGAGTTCTTTCTGAGTTCCGTGTGATATCCGCGATCTCTCTTGATCTGTAACTCAATACAGAAATCAATGGGCTCTGTCAAGTTAGCTATAGGTTGTGCCGTATCAACGATCTCTACGGAAGGTGGTAAGATGATATCTTGAGCAGTTATGTATCTAGGACCTTTGACGCAAATTGATGCGTCTCTAACTCCATAGAGATTACTTCTCAATACAATTTCTTTCAAATTTAGTAAAATTTCTTGTACGGATTCTTCAATACCAGCTATTGTAGAATATTCGTGTGGCACGCTCCCAAATTTTGCACGTGTGATACATGTTCCTTCTATTTCTCCAAGTAAAGCTCTTCGCAAGGCAATACCGACGGTATCCGCTTGACCTTTTCTAAGCGGGGACAAAATGAAACGACCATAATAAAGACGCTTACTATCTACTCTTGATTCAACACACTTCCACTGTAGTGTTTGAGTGGATCCTGCTACCTCCTCTCGAACCATAATAGACTAGTATTATTATTTGATCATTGAATCGTTTATTTCTCTTGAAAGCGTTTTAATTCTTTTACAGACGTCTTTTTTTAGGAGGTCGACATCCATTATGCGGCATAGGTGTTACATCGCGTATACAACTTAATCGTACACCACTTTTAGCAATGGCTCGTAATGCGGCATCTCTTCCACTACCAGCACCCTTTACCATAACTTCTGCTCGTTGCAAACCCACTGTACGAATAGCATCTACTGCTGTTCTTTGACCAGCATAGGGTGATGCTTTTCTTGAGCTTTTGAATCCACAAGTACCCGCGGAGGACCAGAAAACCACCCGACCTTGCGGGTCTGTAACAGTTATAATGGTATTGTTGAAACTAGCTTGAACATGAATAACTCCTTTTGTTATTCTACGTGCACTTTTCCGTAAACTAAAACGCGCATTCCTACGCAAACCAATACGCACTCTCCTACGTGAACCAATTTTTGGTATAGCTTTTGTCATATTTTATTATCTCATAAATATGAGTTAGAAATAACAAAAAGAAAAAAAGATACAAAGATATCCGTTTCAGGGTAAAATATATCCTTTACTTTAATTATTAATTATTTTATTTGGAATTTGGACGTTTCCGCGGGTACTTTTTTTACTTTTTAGAAAGTAAAGTTCTTTTTCGAAAGATTACCCCTGCCTTTGTTTATGCTTCGGATTGGAACAAATGACTCTAATTCGTCCACGCCTACGAATCAGTCGACATTTTGTACAAATTTTACGAACGGAAGCTCTTATTTTCATATTTCCTTATTCCTTTCTTAAACTATGAATCTAATCTTTGGGAAAAAATAAGTCTCTTCGCTTGAATTTTGGAACTTTGAATTTATTACCCTAGAAAAAAGAAAAACCTAATCCTTTGAATCTTTGGTATCCTTCAAATCTTCGGTATCCTTCGAGTCTTCGGTACGCTTCGAATCCTTATGGGGAAGTCTATAAATTATACGTCCTTTGCTTGAATCATAACGACTTACTTCAATTTTGACCCTATCCCCCATCAGTATTCGTATAGAACTAGACCGGATCTTTCCTGAAATATAGCCCAGGATGATGGTGTCATTCTCTAGGCGAACGCGGAACATTCCGTTGGGTAGGGCTTCCGTAACTAAACCTTCGAAAGTGACTTTTGCTTCTCTCGGGTTTTTTTTTTCTCTGCTATTTTTTTTTTCTGTCATATTTTTTTTCTCCTATTTTTCTATTTTGATTTTCAAATAAAAAAAAACGTTGTATTTTTATTTGAAAAATAGGAAGTTCGAGATAGAATTCGAGTACTATAGGAGGGGCGATTACCATATATAACATAAGACTTCTCCCCCAATTCTGTTTAGTCGAGCTTCTCGATCTGTCATTATACCTCGAGAAGTAGAAAGAATAGCAATTCCCATTCCGCCCAAAACTTTAGGAATTCCTTGATAGTTGGCATAAATTCGTAAGCCGGGTCGGCTGATACGCTTTAAAAAGGTTCTAGTTCTATATATTCCTTTTCTAGTCTTTCTCTTTTGATGTCGCAAAGTTGAAACCAAGAAATATCTGTTACTTTCCTGATGTTTCCGAACACTTTCAATAAAACCCTCTCGTAGAAGTATTTTAACAATGTTTTCGGTAATATTTGTAGATACTACTCGAACTGTTCCTTTTTTATTCATGTCCGCGTTTCTTATAGAGGTTAGTAAATCAGCAATAGTGTCCTTGCCCATAAGACTCTAATTCTAGGTTCCTCCTAATTTTTCTATAATCAACATGTTTTCTTTTTTTTTCTTTTACTTTTGGATTTTAAAGCATATACGTGAGACATAATCTACTAATTTTTTCTTTGATCTATATCTCGCCTACTAGTATTTATAATACTTCAGGAGCTAATGAAACTATTTTAGTAAAATTCAATTCTCTCAATTCCTCGGCGATCGCGCCAAAAACTCGAGTTCCTTTTGGATTTCCTTTTTGATCAATGATAACCGCTGCATTGTCATCATAGCGTATTATTATACCGTCTTCGCATTTGAACTCTTTACATGTACGTACAATTACAGCTCGAATTACTTCGGATCTTTCTAGAGGCATTTGGGGCACTGCGTCTTTGATTACAGCAACAATAACATCACCAATACGAGCATATCGCTGATTACTAGCAGCTCCTATGACTCGAATACACATCAATTTTCGAGCTCCACTGTTATCTGCTACATTTAAAAGGGTCTGAGGTTGAATCATATTATTTTGATTTCAATTTGTTATTTCTATGCAAAAGGATGAAAGAAAAATTGTCTTTCCAGAAAAAAAACCTGGTTTTTTTTCTCTTCAATACTCCTTTTTTGGGATGCTATATCTCTAATCGAAGAAATTGACTTCGTATGGGCATTTTACTGGCAGCTATGGAGATAGCTGCTCTAGCTACAGTTTCAGATACTCCGCCCATTTCATAAAGTATTCGACCTGGTTTAACAACGGCTACCCAATATTCGGGGGATCCCTTTCCTGAGCCCATACGTGTTTCCGTGGGTCTTAGTGTAACCGGTTTGTCGGGAAATATACGTACCCATATTTTTCCACCACGACGTGCATATCGTGTCATTGCTCTTCGTCCTGCTTCTATCTGTCTCGACGTGATCCAAGCGGGTTCAAGTGCTTGCAGAGCATATCTACCAAAACAAATACGATTGCCTCGGCAGGATTTTCCCTTCATTCTTCCTCTATGTTGTTTACGAAATCTGGTTCTTTTGGGGTTATAGTCGATGGTTCTTTCTTAGTTCCATCTCTACTGCAAAACTGGACATGAGAGTTTCTTCTCATCCAGCTCCTCGCGAATGAAATGAGAAAGCGTGCAAATTTCTCTAATTCCATAATATTTTGGAATATTATGGATAGATGCACATTAATAGATAATAGAAAAAGTTAGGGTTTTTTTAATATTGAATATTGAATTTGTTAAAATAGAAAAATATATAGTCAAGAAAGAAGATCTAGAATATATCTAGATGTGTGTGTCTATTTATCTATATTCTATATTTATAGATAATGTAATCTTTCTTAAAAAAAAATCTCCTTATTTCGACTCTTATTGAATCGCGGGAAAGTATTCTAATTCAATAAAGATTTCGCGGGCGAATATTTACTCTTTCCTGTCTTATTTGTTAATTTATAACCTTACCAAATAAGGCAATTTTTTTGGTTTGTTCCGCCATCCCACCCAATGAAGTCTTAGGATTCTTTTCAATAAAATCCTATGCAGTCATAGGTTCTGTCGTTCCCACTACTTCTCCTTTAATGGTTAGGTCTGAATCCCACAATGGAGCTTTCCAAAAATTTCTTTCCGAGTCAATTTTCTCAGTTTTATTAACCCGGGCCGCTCTTTATTTTATTATTGCTTAAAATTTCTATTTTTTGTTTCAAGTTACGATTTCGAATTCTCTGTTATTTTTATTATATTGATGCTTTATCACATTGCCTTTTATGATGTAACTCATAGACCATACATATTGGAATCCTATATCTTTCTTATTCTTCTTCCTTCTTTCTATCATCCCTCCTTTTATCCACATCCCTTTAGTTTTGCTTCACAACCTAGAATCCGTTTTCTTTTTTAGAGAAAAAATTGCAGTTGCTACAACTATATGATAGATCTACTCATTTATGATAGATGTATTTATTCATATAGTGACTGTTTCTTAGTTAGGATCTCGACAATACGAAGCAATAGGTTGGTTATTAGTTAATTTTCTATAATTACTAAGTTTTTTCTTTTTCTATTTATAGTAGGTTCAGTCATTTTTTTTAATCTCCATTTTTGACTCTAAAAAAAAACTAACGTGTCACACACTAAGCATAGCAATTATATTAAAAGATTTATCAATTTTCATTAAATCTTATAGAAAGAGGTAGAATTTCTTCTTTTTTTTCAGGGATTTCAGGAAAAATAAGGCTCTTGTCATTTTTTATTCTATCACTGAACAGAATGGGAAGACAAGGCTAGTTATTCTTCGTCTACGAATATCCAAATTTTTACACCTAATACTCCATAGATAGTTCGAATTGGATAGCAGCAATAATCAATTTTAGCGCGAATTGTTTGGAGGGGAAGTCTACCCTTTTTGATGCATTCGGCACGTGCAATTTCTTTCCCTGCGAGACGACCTGCAATTTTTACTTTTACCCCCCTTATATCTGCTTTTTTAGTTAATTCAATGGCTTTTTTCATTGCCTTTCGGAATGAAACTCTATTTTTTAATTGGAAAGCTATATATTCTGCAAGAATGTTAGGTTGTCTATAAGGTTCTTTAACTTTTTCAATAGCAATATTAAGTCTCTGGTTTACAGAATTAACTTCCTTTTGTAGATCTTTCTCTAATTCTTCGATTGCTCCTTTTTTCTTTAATAAATTGGGGAATCCAATATGGATTATGACGTGGATCGTATCGATTTCTTTTTGAATTTCTATACGTGTAATTACTTCAGAACTTGAGCCTGAGTCCATTTTTCTATTATGTGTAATTACTTCGGAACTTGAGTCTGATTCTATTTTTCTATTCGAGCCTTTTTTCCTATTCTTTTGTATATAGTTCTTGATACAATTCCGTATTTTTTTATCTTCCTGTAGACCTTCAGAATAATTTTTTGGTTGTGCGAACCAAAAGGAATGGTGATTTTGGGTTGTACCAAGTCTGAAACCGAGTGGATTTATTTTTTGTCCCATATTTTTCTATTCTATTTTTTTTTTACTGGGAATCGAAATCTAAGATGGATCTAAAGATTATTTAGATTCCTTTACTATATTTAGTACAATTGTTATATGACACATGGTTTTTTTTATGGGACAACTACGTCCTCGAGCTCGAGGTCTTAATTTTTTCATGATAGTACTCCTACTGACTTCGGCTTTAGTGATGAATAAATTTGCTTTGTCGAAATCCCTATAATGAGTAGCATTTGCTGCTGCCGAATAAACCAACTTTAGGATGGGATAAGATGCTCGATAAGGCATGAGGTTCAGTATCATAACAGTTTCCTCGTAGTAACGCCAGCGAATCTCATCAAGAACTCTTTGTGCTTTGAAAACAGACATATGGATGCGTTTTTGTGCTTTGAAAACCCGTTCGAACTTAAGTAGACGATCGGTTGGAACTTTCCTTGCGAGTTTCCTTAGCCCACTCTTCTTCTTCTTTATCCTAGGGGTATACTTTACCAGTTTGAAACTTGTCATAAATAAGGTTATTCCCCGGGTTATTCCCCGCCTACCTTTGTTTTTTTTTATTTTGAATCTTTCTATTCTGAATTCAGTTAACGACGAGATTTAGTATCTTTTCTTGCACTTTCATAACTCGTGAAATGCCGAGTAGGCACGAATTCCCCCAATTTGCGACCTACCATAGGATTTGTTATGTAAATAGGTATATGTTCCTTTCCATTATGAATCGCGATTGTATGGCCAACCATTGCGGGTAGAATGCTAGATGCCCGGGACCACGTTACTATTGTTTCTTTCTCCTCCTTCATATTGACCTTTTCGATTTTTGCCAATAAATGATGAGCTACAAAAGGATTCGTTTTTTTTCGTGTCACAGCTGATTACTCCTTTTTTCCATTTTAAAGAGTGGCATTCTATGTCCAATATCTCGATCGAAGTATGGAGGTCAGAATAAATAGAATAATGATGAATGGAAAAAAGAGAAAAATCCTTTAGCTGGATAAGGGGCGGATGTAGCCAAGTGGATCAAGGCAGTGGATTGTGAATCCACCATGCGCGGGTTCAATTCCCGTCGTTCGCCCATCGCATTATTGCAAATTCCAAAAATGCAATTTTCCATATTCCTAGTTACGTATTTACTTACGGCGACGAAGAATAAAACTATCACTATATTTTTTCCTTTTCCTAGTTCTTCTTCCAAGCGCAGGATAACCCCAAGGGGTTGTGGGTTTTTTTCTACCAATGGGGGCTTTCCCTTCACCGCCCCCATGGGGGTGGTCCACAGGGTTCATAACTACCCCTCTTACTACGGGGCGTTTACCTAGCCAACACTTAGATCCGGCTCTACCCAAACTTTTTTGGTTCACCCCAACATTACCCACTTGTCCGACTGTTGCTAAGCAATTTTGGGATACCAAACGGACCTCCCCAGATGGTAATCTTAAAGTGGCCGATTTACCCTCTTTTGCAATCAGTTTCGCTACAGCACCTGCTGCTCTAGCTAATTGCCCACCCCTTCCACGTGTGATTTCTATGTTATGTATGGCCGTGCCTAAGGGCATATCGGTTGAAGTAGATTCTTCTTTTCTCTCAAAAAACCCCTTCCCAAACTGTACAAGCTTCTTCCAAAGCATACAGCTTTCTAGATGTATATGACGATCTCTAGACAGATGGATCTTATATGAATCGTATGATGAAGTACCACATGAGTGGATATATAGGAAAGGAATCCAAATCTGCCGAATCGCTCATGTTATGATCTTCTACATCCTAGGTCTCCGCGTTCCGTCATCTGGCTTATGTTCTTCATGTAGCATTCAGATCGAATGACTCTATGAAATTACGTCGATACTTCCACATATTATGGGTAACGTAGGAGACATCCCTATTTTCCCCGGGGGGTCTTAATTACCACTGCTTAGCTTTCAATTCGCCTCTGACCATCAAATTAAATGTGAATAACCCGTCCTCCTCTCTTTGAAACAAGGGGCGCTTCCGGTTCTGTGCGTGCTTCAAACAATTTTGTCTTCTCCATATTACCATATCTCTAGAGTCAATAATTTTCTATGAGGAACTACTGAACTCAATCACTTGCTGCCGTTACTCAACAGTTTTCTGTTGAGGTCTATCCCGTAGAGGTAGTCAAATTGGATCAGTGATCGATTTCTAGGTTTCGTCGTAAACCTAATTGGTTACTTCCAATTACGTAAATCAATAGTTCAAACCGCACTCAAAGGTAGGGCATTTCCCATTGATATAGGAACTTTTGTACCAGAAACAATAGTATCTCCAATTATAGCCCCTCTGGGATGTAAAATATATCTCTTCTCACCATCCCCATAGTGTATGAGACAAATGTATGCATTTCGATTAGGGTCGTATTCTATGGTTACGATTCTACCAGATATGTCTTTTTGATTCCGTCGAAAATCGATTTTACGGTATAGGCGCTTATGACCTCCCCCTCTATGCCTTGCGGTAATGATTCCTCTGGAATTACGACCTTTACCACAACGGTGCCGTCCATGGATCAAATTATTTCGTGGATTGGATTTCACTTGCCTGTCTACGGTTCCCTTGCGTGTGCTCGGGATAGGTGTTTTGTATAAATGTTTCGCCGTATTATTAAGTATTCTCCTTTAGTTTTTTTCTCTATCTAGAAGTGGAATAGAATAACCCGGTTGAAGGGTAATGATCATACGTCTGTAATGCATTGTATGTCCCAGAATAGGTCCCATTCTTCTACCCTTTCCGGGTAGTCGATGGCTATTCACAGCTACTACCTTAACACCAAAGAAGAGTTCGACCCAATGCTTTATTTCTGTCTTAGTGAATCCCGATTCGACATTAAAAGTATATTGATTCTTTCCCAATAAACGAAGACTTTTTTCTGTAAATACTGCGTATTTGATTCCATCCATAAATCGACTTTCCCTCCTATGCTCTGAGTTCCAGTATCGATAAGAATTCGAGTTCTTATTGTTCTTATGTTATGGTATGAATATACCATACCAATTCGTTATGTATGGATGATGGATGAGATTCCATGGATAGAGAGCCAGTTCCAATAGACTTATGGAACGTTCCCGTTCGCGTGCATCCAGCAGGAATTGAACCCGCAAATTTACCAATTATGAGTTGGGCGCTTTAACCATTCAGCCATGGATGCTTAACAGGGATCATCGTACATCGTAAATAACCAATTTTCATATAGAAAGACATATCATAGAAAAATGAAATCGAAAATATTCGGAGATGGCAAATATTCGGAGATGACTATGAAAACACCTCTCTGGATCCTCGAATTGAAAGAGAGATTGAGAGGGATCAAGAATCCTAATTCTCGCTATTTGGAATGGATCCAATTCTATTGAGTCTGACTCATAGTGATCATTTCTCTTTAGCAAAGAATGACCTTGGTTATCAAAGGATTGAACAACCGGGATCCATTTACTTATGATACCTAGTTGACATTGATAACAAGGATCTAATGAATTATGAGTTTAATAGATCCTCTTTAGCAGAAAGACGTATATTCCTTGCTCATTATCAGACAATCACTTATTCCCAAACCTCGTGTGGGGCTAATCGTTTTCATTTACCATCTCATGGAAAACCCTTTTCGTTCCGCTTAGCCCTATCGGGTATTTTAGTGATAGGTTCTATAGGAACTGGACGATCCTATTTGGTCAAATACCTAACGAAAAATTCCTATTTTCCTTTCATTAAGGTACGAGGGCTTCTTATTCCACAAGAACGAAAGCACCTTTTCATTCTTTCATATACTAGGGGTTTTTACTTGGAAAAGACAATGTTCCATACTAAAGGATTCGGGTCCATAACCACGAGTTCCAGTGCACTAGATCTTGTAGCACTTAGCAACGAGGCCCTATCCATTAGTATTCCACATAAGAAATCCATTATAGAAACTAATACAATTAGATTGGCTCTTCATAGACAAACTTGGGGTTTGCGAGCCAAGGTAAGACCGGCTCGGGATCATGGGACCCTTTTCTATCAGATAGGAGGGGCTCTTGTACAAAATAGACTTCTAAGTAATAACCCCATAGAATCTATCTATATAAAGATAAAGAGGCAATCGTGTCAGGAAGCGGGTTTTTCTTTGGCCAAAGGGTACTTCGAACTTGGAACGAGCATGAAGAGATTAACGAGACTTCTTTCTCTTTTGAGTTTTTATGGCGGACCGGTCGCGCAAGATCTTTGGTCTTCCCCCGGAACCGATGAAAAAAAGTGGGTCGCTTCTTATGGACTCGCTCAGAATGATTCTTCTCTATCTATAGTTCATGGCCTATTAGAAGTAGAAGGTGCTCTGGTGCAATCCTTACCGACAGAAAAAGATTGCAGTCAGGTTGATAATAATCGAGTGCCATTACTTCGTCGGTCCGAACCAAGGAATCCGTTAGAAATGTTTTGAAATGGATATTGTTCTCTCTTTGATCAGGGATTGCTATATGAAAAGAAGTGGAGTTTGAAAAAGGGAACGGAATGGTCAAACCGGAACTGCTAGAGGAACGAATTTTCAATAGCATAACTTGGGCTCCTAGAATATGGCGCCCTTGGGACAATCTATTTGATTGCAGGGTTTTGTTCCGAAGCAAAGATATCCGCGGAGGCCGGTTCGTTCGTCCTATTCTGATATTCAGGACCAAGAGGTACTGGATTCTCTTTCGGATAGGCCCTGAAAGGAGAAGAAAGGCTGAAATGCCAACGGACCTCTGTCTATTCTCTAATTCACCCGATCCGATAGTACCCGTTTTTGGAACGTCCAGTGCCAAAGTCACTGAATGGGTAAGTCACCAATCCAATCCCTTTGACAAATCGGGTGTCATATTAGAT